GGTAACCAGAGTAACGAACTCAAAGAGACCAACGGGATACAACGGGATACTTTGAGACATATACTCCACATTCCGGAATTCCAAGGAATAGATCAAATGAACGAGAAGATATATTCGAGAAAGACAGAAAGCATTGTTTGATCAGCCAGAAGAAAGGCTGTTCCGAAGGTTCAGTTGCACATGTGGTCTAAAAAAAAAAGGTTACAGGTAGTGATGAGCAGCCTGCTCCTAAAGAACGGAAGGAGACTTGTTTCTTCTCTGCGATGTTCTTGGAAACCGCGGCTTTTGCCCGCCAGCTGCGAATCATTCATTCAGAACCGGATGGTATTTTCAGTCCAGGTATTCTCTTTCAACCTGGGTATACTTTGTACCCGTTTGATACGAAATTTAGTACCTGGGCAGCTAATGAAGGGTTGAGGTTTTATGAGGCTTGGCCTGGCTTGGTGTTTGATTCCCTCGCCATGGGCTTCGACCGTTCTTCTCAACCTCTTTATTCTGGACGTTTGGCTCAGTCCTTAGAGGGTGCCGGAAAGCGGCGTTTGTTTGTAATCGGTAACTGGTTTAAACAACGTCTGTTATACCCCGTGCATGTGTGGGGTATGTCTGTTCTGAGGCGTATTCCACAAGACGGTACCTTCCATCAAGAAGGTCCTATCCATCGTCTGGCAAAGAGACGCCCAAGATTTATAGCAAGTTTTGACTTGAGCGCTGCCACCGATCGGTGGCCCGTTCCAGTCATATATGAGCTTATGGCGTGCCTTTTCGGTCAAACGATGGCATCGTGCATTGTCAATGGTGCCTTAGCACTCAACTCATGCTCTTTGAAGTCCGTTACTGGACGGCATGACGAAGTTGTGTTTATTGCAGGTCAACCTTTGGGTTATTACGGCTCCTGGGCTCTATTCGCGTTGTCCCACCATGCTATTGTGTGGTTGGCAGCATTACGAGCATATCCTCATCAGACGAGACCATTTCTCGACTACGCTTTGTTAGGTGATGACATCGTCATTGCCGATCGTAGTGTGGCTAAGGAGTACCGTTCTCTACTTGATGCTTTGCAAGTAGATATATCTGATGCCAAGTCTATTGTATCTGAGACGGGTTGTCTTGAGTTCGCCAAGCGGTTCTGGGTTAAGATAATGTCGAAGGACTTATCCCCAGTATCTGCGAAAGCTGTGCTTGAGAGCTACTTCCTCGTTGGTACTCAGCAGTTGGCCTATAAGTACAAGTTAAGTCCTAAGACTTGTTTAAGGTTAAATAAAGCTGGATACCGCGTGCTAGGACAAATGGACACTAAGGCCCTATCCCGGCGTTTTAGTCGGATTCAGGCGTTATCTAGTAAGCTTTTAGTCGGTCCTGATCGGTTACCACTCGAGTGGTGGATTGGAAGAGGATTACCTCTCAGTCCCTATCTTCGTGGTGTGTTAATTGCAAGGATTCGGGATGGGATGAAGCTTAAGCAGCTCACGCCCCCTCCCTTGGAGATGTTCCTTTGTGGAGAGCCAGAAGCACATATCGCAGAAAACACCGCTTATAGACATTGGATGAACAATGGTGTGAGTACGTGGTATGGTTTGACTTCGTTCCTCGTCGTGCCCCTTCCCACCTAGGAAGAGATACTAACCCGCAGCTGCACTTGGTGCAATCACAGCAGAAAACCCTTCTCCTAGACATTCCTCGGGGGCAGAGGCAGACCACACCACCTCGGAAACAAACAAACAGCACATGCAGCAACAGAGACAGGCGTTCATCGCTCACTTACCTGCATACATCATGACAACTTGTTCCCATCTCACCATGCAGAGGCGCGTAGCGAGTAACAATCCGGTCCATGTGCTGGCTTGGCATGGAAGGCAACCCTTTCTTTTTCGCAGCGCTACGCGCCTCCACATCCAGTGAAGAGATCCCGGACAGGGAAGTCAGAAGGTCTGCAAGCCTAATTCGGATTCTTTTTCTAACGTCCTACCTACAGGCGCATAGGAGCTAGTTTTCCAACCGCGGAACAATATCTTACACTTAGATTCCACCATAGTGCTAGATTAACTAGGCCTTCCCTCCACTAAACAGATTCCATCGTAGTGGATAGAAGTCTTTAGACTAAGGGCAGACCGCAAGGGCAAATCTTAGGCATTGGTTCCGAGGACGGTAGCCTACTGAGAATGAAGGAAGAGAAGCGATTTTGAATACTTTCTAAGATATTTCCACGATCAATACCGACTTCCTTATCTTTTCTCTTGGAAGTCGAACCTTTATCTGTATGGAAAAGAGGGCTTCTACCTATACTTGGTTGAGAAAGGGCTGAATGGTCCAGGACAAGAAAAAGCCACTAAAAAGAACTGTAGGTCATACAGGGTAGTCCACTTTATCTTTATCCGTGACTCTGAGTACAAGATTTCCGGGATCAAGAAAGTCGCAAATAAATATGCTGGGCTGGACTCTTTTCTCGTATGCCCGGAAAACGTTGTTTCGATAGAACTCAGCTTGCTGCATAGCTCGTCTAAACAAAACACTCCAGATCCGCACTTCCCTTTAAATATACTCCAAAGGGACTAAGCTTGACTAAGAAGGGCTTTGCTCCGCATGAGACAAAGTTATCAAAAAGTACTTATTCCAATTTAGATAACCCTGATTAGAAACACACTTGACCGTTTTCTAGCTTGAACCAGAACAAACATTAAACGCCCGGAACAACTGTTAGAATTTCGATCGAACAAGTATTGGCATTCTGTCAGCATTTCCCCCGCGGTCAGTGATAGTTAGGAAAGGAAGAAAGAAAGGGTGATACACGAGAAGCTAGGTCAGGTATATATAGCGATTGCAGATGGTGCACCAGTTTCGTATACATAGGCCCTGGTTGGTAAGGTGATGAGATCGACACATTATATGCGATCTACGTTCATAGGTTCTACCTTGAAGCTCTTCTCCTTTCCTTACTCTAACAAGTAAGCAAATAGGAATTACCTTGTGAAGCAACGTAAATTTAGTGAGTTTTGGGAGGTTAGCCTTAACACATCCAAATCTTCCGAAGTCAATGCGGTAGCAGCCACTGTCCCGACCTTTTCTGTCACTCCTTCCTTTGAAAGGAGCTTCTCGCCGTTAAACTCAGCTCTTTTTCCGGCTTTACCGATTAGATCAGTTTAGACCTTACCTTGGGATTGGTTTTTTTCCTTTAAGGCTGACCCTTCTTATAGAAAACTGGCATCTAGAAAACTGGCATCCAAAGGTCCTCAACCAGGGAGAAATCGACAAATCTAGGATAAAGTCCACTTGAATCGACCAAAGGGGAAGGAAGTATGAAAATCCAATTCTTTGACGGAAACTAAAGGCTAACCTACAAGCTAGCCTCGTCGAATCGACTCACTCTCCTAACCTCAAAGGGAATCTGAGAAACAAGTAGATCAAGGATTCCCATGTTGCCTATGGTGTCTTGCGAATTCCTAGGAATGTTAGGAATGGGAGAACCAGTAATCCCAGTAATCCCAGGAATAGGAGGTAAGGAGATTAGTTGGTTAGGAGGGAATCCCAGCAATATTAGCAATGAGGTGATGAGATTAGGTTTGTTTTGGTTAGGGATTAGAGGAATGGGAGAGGTAAGCCAAGTAAGGTAAGGAGTTTTTGTTTGTAGAAAGTTCCATTTCAATCTGCCTATCTGTTTGAATCAGTTTATCCCAAAGAAATGTTTTACTCTTTTAATTGGTAGTTGGTTAAGGAATCCCTGGAATGTTAGCAATGGGAAGAGTTCACCTTGCTCCCTCTCCTTTTAGTCGAGTAAGAAATCCCTCTCGCAGAAAGCTCAAGTATGTAAACAACCTCTCCTTTTAGTCGAGTTACGTCAGTACCTCTCGCAACAAGTACTCGAGTCACAAAACTAAAGGTCGAGTCATGACTCCTCCCACCTGAGGGCGAAGTCATGACTCGACTGAAAGGAGAGGCGTTCCTCGGTATGCTTCACCCTTTGAATAGCAGGAATTCGTAAGTGGAAAGACCTCGCACTTCACACTATACATAGGCTGCTAGGAAGAAAGAACTTCGTACCTTTTAAGCTCCTCACAGAAAAACGGGACTAACCAAGGACGGCGAATGAGCAATACGTAGAGGTTTTTATTTTCCTATGGATTAGCGGTACGATTACGATGCTTGCTCCGAATGGAAGGGGGACCCTTTTCTTTACCCGGAGCAGTGAGCTTAATACCTAAGCCTGTAATTGACGGCTGGAGGGAGCTATCCTACTCTGTTAGGAGCTGGCTAGGAAGTGCCGTACGTGACATTTCTTTCCTAGGACTATTTAGGGTAGGGAATTTCTCTATTTGATTGAAGTGAAGGTCTGCAAGCGTGTACGGGAATTGAAGTGATTAGAACAGAAAGAACTGAGCTTGCCAGCCAGGAATGAAGAAACAACGGACGCTATTCGTGGACAGAGCAACGGACAGATAGAGGTTTTGTTCCCTTCGGACCCTAACGTGATACGTCTTCGCCATGTGCTATTACTACTCTTGCTTGTAAAGTCCTCTAAATGAGTGTTGAGTCTACTAACAGCACGTCAACAATCTCTTTCTTCATATACTATACCGTCCGGTTTGATATCCGAAACAAGAGATATGACACAAGAGAGAGAAAGATAGATATTCCCCTGATAGGAAGAAGACAGAGTGCAGTTAGCAACTCAGAACACAGATTCGGATTAGTGCAAATAGAACTAACTAAATTCAAGCGGTGAGTAATCCGAGTCCTTCTTGCTTGAAAGGAGTTGGCTTCTCTAGAAGCCTACTAATAATAGTATGAGGTTAAGTACCAGCTAGCATTCCGGAGATTGCCGGGGGTATTTGACCGCGGCGGGATAGAGTCTTCCTTCTACGATTCCGAACGGCTGCTAATGCCAAACCAAGAGAGCTACTAGCTAGGCAACAGGCGCTACCGGTGCTAGAAGCGCTTAATGGCAGGAAAGACTCAGGTTGTGGCATTTTTTTATTGAGATTAGATTAGTGATTAGTCACACCTACCGTAACCTATATTGGTAAGGTTAAGCAGCTGACTTAGCCCCCGTCTTCTTAAGGAGGTCTTTCTCACAGGACGGAGATAGGTTATACAATTATGACTTATTCAAGAGGTCCTCCCTTCCCTACTGGAGCGCTAACTCCTATTTTTTTTGTAGAGAATCCTTGTGTAGTGTATTCTACTGGTATAGAATCTTTGTGCGCTGACTCCTACGAATATACCGAACTAGTCCATCCATTTTGATAAGATTCTTCTGCTGCCGCTTCAAACACTCGAACACCTCTCTACTTACCGATCTACTCTTCTCCTTCACCGCCTTCCCTAGCATCTATGTTAGCCGCTTCTCTCAGGCACAGCAACTACGTACCACCAATATATTCTCATTTCGTTCCTGCTGGGCGTATTTCAGTGTCTCAAAAGAGAATTGCTTCTATCAAGATAGCCTTGTAAGAAGTCCTGCTCCAAGCAGCTAAGCTTCTCCTTGAAGAAGACAAGATGAGAATCCTTTCAATTGCTTATCAATTGCTTATTCTCTCCGTTGATTACTATTTTCTTGATCCGCTTCTGAATAGAAGAGATTTCACCTACTTTCATTCACTTCCTTATAGGAGGTCGGGAAAGTTAGCTTCCTACAAGAAAGGATTGCTTCTAGTTCCGTAACACTCATTGATTGGGAATGGAATGGGAATGCTGATTAGGGGGAATAAGAATACATTGACCGGAGGCGTTCCTCGAATCTTAAGCTTTCTGTTCTGCTAGTCTACTTACAGAAAGAACTTGATCCTATCCTTTATTTAAGGTTTCGCGTTTTTCGGAGGTTTACAAGTAGTGAATGAGATTGCATTGGATCGGACAGCTTTTAGGCGCTAGGAGGGCTTTCAAGCTTTGATGTAACCGTTTGTTGGTTGTTGGAATTGATGAGCCAAACAAGGCCGTTCTCAGCCTTCTCCTTCTATAGTATCCGTTTGAATACGAGACAAAGGAATCTATAGGCCTATCTCTCACTTTCTAATACTACTTATTGCTAGCTAAGGAGCTAGAGTATACTAGTCTAGAAAAGACTCCCACATATATAGCTGGCTGTCTGACTCTAATACCAATGCGAAGAAACTAATGAATTCATTGATGAGGGCGAAGAAACTTTCAGCTTTAGAGAATCCAGTTCCAGCGGAAGACTCAGTACGATAGCAAGTCAAATCAATCTCCTCCAACAGAAGGCTCTGACCTGACCACAGTCAATCAGTCTATTGTTTTGGTTCTCGAGAGTCTAACCGAGAAGAAATCGTCTCATCGCTTTGAGCCTGGTTTAGGTGTGGCGCACCCGCCCATCTAGTAGCCCAGCCCTTCCTCCGAGAGTAGGAATCGCAAGGAACAATGGGCATCCCTGCCAGGAAAACCAAGAGTAGAGTGACGCGAAGGACCTGACGCAACTCTACTACCGCCCTTCCTACCAAAAAGCTAACCCAACCGAAGGAAATGACATAAGGTCTGGTAAGGGCTATAAAGAATCAAAATCTTTCCTCCCTTTTGTTCTACTTAGGTGGAGCAATCCGAACTCTCGACAGAATAGAAAAGAGGTTTTGATTCCTGTGTAGACACCTCAACGAACTCATGTGGACACTCCTCAGCCCGAGGACCTCAAATACACATTAAGATGTTGACCCGTTTTTCTTTTCTTTGCTGATTCCTCTCAATGAAATTTGCCATGTTGCACTAAGTTACTTACGGATGTATGCATGCAGTCCGGGAACACTTTGGGGTGAACACCCATCCGAACGAGTAGAGTCAATAGTTCAGCATTTAGGCTGTAACATTTAGCAACAAAAAAAGTCTTTAACCCAACAAGTGCTCTCCGAACCAAGCTAGATAGTCTCCTATCACTAGGCTCACCAACCTACCTGGACTTTGATTCTTATTATTCCTACCGGATATCAAAACCATAAGGATTGTTTCCAGCCATGAGTTCCCATATGACATAAGCGCTATTGGGTGGGCCATTCCATCAAATCGTTGAGAAGGGGCCCCCAATCTCGTATTTGATGGTTGGCGTGGCGATAGACTTCGCTTCTACGACTGCCTCCCCAGCCGTTGCAAACACTGAGCGAGAACGGTAAAGGGCGCACAAACTATGTCATTGCGCGGGGATTCACCAAGCTGGGGCAAACTAAGCCGTTCGTGGTTGGTGGGGCGGATTAGGAATGCGAAGGCCTTTACTTCGAAAGGAGACCCGCCCACTATTACCACGAAAAAAGCCCTGCCCTTTTCCTTCGCTACTAGGAAAGTAAGCAACCTCTATTAGCGCCGGACCTTGAGTCGAATTGATCGTGTCATGTGCAACGTCCATCAATGATGGTTCATTAATGTCCATAGATTTAGACTCCTTCCCCCTTCCCTACTACGAAAAAGATCGAGAGGAGCCCGAACCAAACCAAGAACGAAAACGGAAGCCTTTCGATTCGCTCTCCATTCTCTCTTAACTAAAGCTCGCCCTCGAGCCCTGGGCAGGTCGGCCGGGTCTTTCCCTGTTGTTCTGTTCCTGCCACGAGAAAGACGCACGGAAGAGGTATGCCCAGCGCGCGGAGGATCTGTTAAGAGTTTCTCTTGTCTCGGTAGGGAACTGTACGATCTTTTCCCCTATTATATTGAATCAATAAAAAAAGAGGTCAGTGCTACGGCCCCTATTGCTTGTTTTGTTTGATCCAATATTGACCGGGGACGAGCCCCGACTTCCATAGGTCCTGGGTTTGACCTCCCGTAGTGGTCCTTGCTTTTTATAAAGCGGAGCGGGGCCAATTTCTCGTACTTGCTCCGTGTGCCCCCCTTTCGTCGAGTGCCCACTGGACTGTTGGCCTACCAAGTACTTGCCTGCTGCTCCTGCCGCCCGCTTGACGGGCGGAGCACTCGTTATCCTTACGGTTCTGTTCTCTCTGCCGGGGCCCCTCCCATTGCTCTAGCCATAAGCTATGGCAGTTCCGGCTCGCAACCACGGGGGCCCGCCCCGCGGGGCCAGAGTGGGCTCAGCAGTCAGCCTTCATTCGAATGGAGCTAGGGGGTCTTTCGCTTTTGCCGGATCTAGAGAGATACTACGAGTCCTCCGTCCCAGATTCCATCGCCGCGGCCATCTGGTTCACCGGTACTACCAAAAAGTCTCATGCTTACATTACTGTTATTGATGGTTTGATTATTTTGGACTACGAAGACCTCGGTCGTGCTTCTGGTTTCCATTCCCATTAGAATATTGATGATAAATCTCCTCGTGCTCTGCCATAAGAACTTGGAGTCCGTATCATGGTGAAAGTAAGGTAACGCTGTGATTCTTGCTCAAAAAACAGACCGAACGCGTTCGAGTTATCGGCTCGTCCGACCCGGCAGCATTCATGAGTCGCTCGTTCAACTGTCCCTCGGAGACAGGGTCGAGAAGTACCATGCATGGTTGCCCTCTGTCCTTTATTTCTCTCGGTCCCACCCAGAAAGAGACGGCTTAGCAAAAAAAAAAGTTAGCGCCCCTGCGCGAGCCTTTATTAGTAAAGTCAAGCTTTGGCTCCCTAAAGACTCAAAAAATGAATCAAAAAAAGGGGGACTTATGCAACGGGCTATGCCACCCAAACCAACTGAGGGAAGTCGCATCCGTCCCATCGCAAGCACCTACAATGTCATGATCACATAGGTTTACCCTTTTTCTTTGGTAGTTCAACGGACGGTCGCCCCTCCAACAAGAAAAGGTATAAATATGGAAACTTCTCTGCCATTTGAATCGGAGAATTTATGGAGGAAATCGGGTTTTAAATTTCCAGAAACCACACGATTATATAGCCAAAGGGAATAGGCCGCACCTAAAATCATCCCAAGCGCTGCTAATGTGGCTACTAAGCTATTTCTTTGGAAAGCTCCTACTAAGATGGGAAATTCCCCGATAAAGCTGCTAGTACCAGGTGAACTCATATTGGCCAAAGTAAAAGAAAAGAAAATGGTAGAGAGATTCGGCATGGTGCTCACTAAACCTCCGTAATATCTAACAAGTCGAGTCTTATGTCGGTCATATAGAACACCAACACATAGAAAAAGGGCTGAAGGAACCAGTCCATGACTTAACATCGGTAGAATACTACCTCCAATTCCCTGTATGTTCGATAGAGCGAAAGATTTCTCCCGGAGTACGCCGATTACCCCCCGAACCGTACAAGATAGTTACCACCTATCATACGGCTTTCTAACATCACTTATTTTTCTGGTCGTTCCGCTCTGTCGATCGATGGTAGTATAAGAGATCTGTAACCCCCCCCGAAATTATTTACATAAGGGTTCCTGCTTCCTACCCATAGTTAGCATGTATCTCCCCGGGTCATACTTGAGTATCACATCGTAGACCCCCGCCTAACTCTATCTTCCTTATCAGTGAACCGGAACTTAGTGCGTAGGTACTCTTCAATGCAGCGTGGACGAGACGACGTCACATACTACGATCACGTACAAAAGTCTTGCCTTTCAGCTCGGCAATATGGAACCTATCACTCCCGCCGTTCCTTTATGAGGTCTTATCGGGATATAGGTAGGCCCAAGCCTTTCCTTTCCCACCGACCGAGCGGTAGTTCCTCACGGCTGACAAATAGGAGTGACGGCCGTAAAAGAAGGGCACCGGCCCCATTCCCCCCTCCCCCCATCCTCTTTCTTTCCTTCTCGAGAAAGAGAAAGAAGAGAAGAAAGGATTGATTCTCTTCTTTCATGTGAGAACGGCCCTTTCTTGTATCGAAAGGTTTTTCGTGCTATACACCACGTTGAGAAAGTCCAACCTCCTATGGTACCGTACCTTTTTTTTTTTTTACCTCGAAAGGTCTGCAAGCCTTATGATGCTACGGTCGGCTGTCCGCAGTGCAAGGGGTAAACTCGGACTCGGATGGGATAGGATTGTGCGTTCGGGCCCTTCGGGTGTCTCATATTTTGGCCGAGTTTACCGTACCCCCCGCCCTTATGTTAATGTTAGGCGACCGTAATCTTTTGTTACGTTCCACCGCTGTTACGCCAGAAAGAAAAGGTTCCACACGAGCTCTCGTTCTGCGGCGTGGTGGCAGGACCAATAAGGGATTGGCTCCGGGATAGGGGTTCCTCCGCAGGGGTCATGCAAATACATAGGCCCCTTCCCTTATCTTTTGGATAAATGGGGTGCTTTCCGATCTACGGTCCCTCGAAGCGAAGGGTTAGGCAGGTAGTATGGGCCCTCTGACTTCCAGCTATGTGCTGTGCGGCTCCCGCGAAGCGAATGAAGGGAAGCTCTTCGAGCTTACGGGTGAGCTTACGTTTACTCTCTGCCTCTTTGATTGATAGGCGGGCGGTCAAAGCCCCCTACTTAAGATTCCATTCATAAGGGTAATTTTTTGTTGTCGTGACGCTTTGGTTAGGCCGACTTATAAGGCAAGTTCTAGCTTCTATAGTGGCCCTTCCATTTCCACTTTGTTGTAGTTTGTATTTTGACTGAATGAATATATCAAACCAAACAAAGGCGAGCAGTATAAGCCCTTCTCTGGCCCTGGGAAAAGCAGCGAACTAAGGTTTTGAACCCTTGCAACTATGATAGAAAGCCGTTTGCTTGTTGCCAAACCCCTTCGCAATCAAAGTAGGCCGCGACTCTTGTATTTTAGTCGGGCGGGGGAAGCTACCGCTTATACGACAGCTCCGCTTCCTCGTCTTGCTTCTGGCAAAGCTTCTACTTTGCTTGCGCGAAAGTGCTTTTCGCTAGGTCAAAAAGCTTCCGGCAAAGCGAAAGAAAAGATCTGATCCAACAGAAATCCGCATATTGAGCGCAGCTGATATGCGGCTACAGCTAGGCGATCATATCATGCCATAAAAGACTTTGATATGTATAAAGAGATCCCCTATATATACAGATAGAATAGATGTTTATGGACAGACATTCCATTGATTCTGAGTTTTGGGGCTGAAAAAGCTCGTCGATCCAAACAAATGAATCATTCTTCTGGTATCTCTGCGCCCCCCGCCCCGAAACTGACCCACAGCACAGCGCCCATTCGCTTTGCGCGCGGGAAGGGGTTCCTCCAGCTTCGCTGAAGAAGCTAGGTTCCTCCGTGAAGTTCATGAGACCGCGGCGGAGTGGAGCAGCCGCGACACTCTTTTTCCTTAGCTGGATCTCGCTGGTGCCACCTAAACGGTAAGTAGGCGGCGGATGTGTGACGTTTGGAGTTGTCGTTCGTGCACCTGTCCCCAATGGAAGAATGAGTGATCCGTTCCCCTGCAGATCATGGCCTTACCACTCGGTCCCCGATGGCCAGCGGGGGATTCGGTATAGCAGCTCACGTTCGTTTGCGCCTTTCCGCAGGACTGGGCACATGTTAGCTGTAGGAAGTATGGTTCCGAAAGTGACTTCGGTTCGCCAGTTCAGGCTCAACTCCTCGCTTTACGTTAGCGGACCTATGGCTCGGGCCGGGGCTCCGCGCTCTTTCTTTCTGTGTGGGACGATGCCGGGGAGAGAAGGGAATGCGTCGAGGCGGCGAACAACAACAAGACAACTACATTTTGGCTTTTCCCTCCATGAGATGAGCCCAGTGCATTGGACCGATGGATAAGAGAACTGAGCTGGCCCAAAAAGCGCTGGGGCGCTCTACGTACGATGTAGACTCCATCAGATACATATCGATTTCTTTCTGATGGATCAAGAATAGATAGTTGTCTCATCAATAGATAGAAATAGGCTCAAAGACCTTATTATTGATTCCCTCTCTATTCTCTATCTATTTCTACTCTTTAGATCTATCAGAACAGATCAGGCTATCTATCAATCGATTTGAAAATAGCACGTTCATCTCGCTTTTCGTTCATTTTCGCCACGCCAACATAGCCGCCATAATAAGAAGAAGCAGGCGAAGCAGCTAGAAGCGAGCACTTCTAGCCCTTTGATTTTGATTTACGAATGAATTGGGAAAGCCAACAGAAAGATTCGATTCAGACTTCGTGGAGCCGGTGCTGCTGTTGCCGTCTAACGACCGTCCCCCCCACTCCCGTCCCGGGGCGCTAAGGGACTGAAGGGAACAGACGGCAGTGTTTTGCTGACGCCTCGAATCAAGCTTTTGTTGCGACATGCTATGTTTTCTCCCCCATTGCTAGTAGGTTGATGGGTCGCACGCCCGACACACATGTTTTGGCCTTGTGTGTCCATAACTCAAAATAGGTGACCTAACGGCCGCCGCCCGACTAAACATACCAATAGTCACCAGATTCATATGGGCTACTGAGGAGTAAGCAATGATCTTCTTTAGATCGATCTGTCTTGAAGTGGTCAAGGAAGTATATATTATAGCAATCGCGCTTAAAGTATAAATGAAAGGAGTAAAACAAAGTGTCGCTTCGGGAAACATGGGTATTGAAAATCTTAAAAACCCGTAGGTTCCAAATTTTAAAGGAATTCCTGCCAAGATGACGGATCCTGCCGTAGGTGCCTCTACATGAGCTTCGGGTAACCAAATATGAACTGGTACCATAGGCACTTTGACGGC